CTATGATCATAGTATGAGGGCGGTTGGGCAAGTCGGCCCCCATCGTCTAGTGGTTTAGGACATCTCTCTTTCAAGGAGGCAGCGGGGATTCGAATTCCCCTGGGGGTAGGGTACTACGAAAGGAAGTTGATCATGGATTACCAATAAGCCTAAAGTGGATTCTTCCTGGGTCGATGCCCGAGCGGTTAATGGGGACGGACTGTAAATTCGTTGGCAATATGCCTACGCTGGTTCAAATCCAGCTCGGCCCAATAATTCGCCAATCTACCATGAGATGGTATAACCCCCTTGTCCTTCCGAAATACCCCATACGAAATACGAAGATAAAAAAAAGAATAAAATTTTCTGCTAGATCCCTTATTTCCCTGGGATTGTAGTTCAATTGGTCAGAGCACCGCCCTGTCAAGGCGGAAGCTGCGGGTTCGAGCCCCGTCAGTCCCGACGGATCCAATAAATACATCAATTAATTTCTCCCTTTCTATGAAAGGATGTCAGGGGGCAGAATTTAATTTCCAAAACAAAGGGGCTTTTTTTCTTTCCTATTTTTCCATTTTTTTTAAGGTCCCATCGAAGAAATAACAAACCCTAAAATAGTGATATTAGATGTTTTATACCGGCCTCATCTTTATCAAACTTCTTTGTCTTCGTCTTCCAAAAAATCACAAGGAGTTTAGAACTTCACTCTTTTTTTTTTTCATTTCGCTTTTCTTGTTTGTTTGGGTTTGTAACTATGTGACTAATCGAAGTGCAAGGGCAATCTGATGAAGTATCATCAGATGATTGTACAAGGAAGACGTAAGGTAGGTTATAGAAAAAAGAAGGGAAACAAATGATAAATAAAGGAATTTTGGATTGATTGGGTCAGGAATCCAAGTTTGGATTCGGTATGGATAAAAGAACTTCCTATGTTATACTATTCAAGTCTCGACGACGAATTGATTTGATAGCTCAGATATTGTTATTCATGATATTGATCCGATTCAAGATCGTCGAGAGGTAATTCATTCATTGAATTTACAGGCGAAAGATTTATCATCTCTATGGGATTAAATCCCGAGTTATTGCGAAGTAAAAAAACCGATGAGATTATGGAAGTAAATATTCTTGCATTTATTGCGACTGCACTATTCATTCTAGTTCCTACCGCTTTTCTACTTATCATTTACGTAAAAACAGTCAGTCAAAATGATTAATTCAATTCAATTTTCAAATTCATTTGAATGAAACTTTCCTTCTGAGTTCTTATCAAAAATGGACGAAGTAAAATGAAAAGGATTCCAATTTCGCGTCTTAAATGAAATGAGCGGACTATAATCGGCAGTATTTTATGAATTCGATAGTATGGTAAGAAAGAAATAGATGAATCTTTCTTACCATACTATCTATCTCTTAGTCTATAAAGTTCTACTCTAGAATAAAGATAGAGGCTTCATTTTATATAGATCAATCTACAATATTCTCTTCATATATGTGTATATAAATTCCCTATATTGTATGGAATTGACATAGCACCCAATTCTATTTATTTGCTACATCTACTTGTTCCGATCAATCTGAAATAATCGCCTTAACTCTTATCTTATGATTCTAATTATGATTCGAATTACTAGATTTTTTATGATTTCCAATCTGAATATCGGTATTTATGGAAAGAATCAATGATTGAAAAACGATATGGGCATATAGATTACTAAAATCGCGTAGTAATCTTTTTTTTAGTATTCCGAAGAAATAATTGATTTAACTATTGACAGGAGGACCACGGGCACTTCTTCGGATTTCGAAAAGGAAGAGTAAACCTCACCGATTTTTAACGCCCGAACCATGATATGAAATAAGTCGATAAAGAAAAAATCTCCTTTCTAAAATTAGAAACCCATCGGTAAATGCGCAATATGTGACTCGCCTGAGGCAAGATCTTATTATTGCATAGTCTCTCGTTAGACAACCACTATGTCTAATGTCTATATCATTTCTCATAGAAAGTGCGTATACACTTAACAAAACGACTTCTTCTTTGAAGAGTCAAGAGGGATCAAAAAAAGGTCTGGTCTTCCTCAGTATCCATCTAATCTATAAGGATAGTAAGAGCCCCTTAATTGAAATAGAAAATTTCAGAAGAATTAGATTGGAAAAAATTTCCAATCATCTGGATCCCTTTCCTTTCGAAATACAAACATGGGAATCATTGAAATAGTTCTTTGATTGAAAGAGTATGATTCCTATCATACATTACTCCATTGGACTCCAATGGAATTGGAAATTCAGATATTTTGATTTTAAATAGTTCAAAACGCGTTGCAGAACGATCTATAAAACAATTGATACAGTTTGATTCCTCAACTCAATTAGTAGTACTTCTAAAGTCCACTTCTTCCCCACACTACGAGTGAAAGGGAAAATGTAAAGACTACCATTAAAGCAGCCCAAGCGAGACTTACTATATCCATGTGAGTTATGTCCCCTATCTCTATAAATATGAAGGAATTATTCCATTATT